CTTTTGAACCCATTTTGAAAAAACTCAAAAAAAAAATTATAAAGTTGAAAAAAAAGCGTTTTCTAGTTATAAGAGTTTTAAAAGAATTAAAAGAAAGAACAAAAATTTTTCTAAATGTCTCAAAATCAAAAGAAACAAAAAATTGGGTCCTCAAAAGCATTCTATTTTTAAAAGAAATACTAAAAAAAATTTCAAAAATAAATACAATTCCTTTTTTTGGATTTAGAGAAATATATGAATTGAAGAAAACTCAAAAAGATTCGATAATCACTAATCGAATAATTCGCGAATCGTCCAGTCAAATTCCATCTATGGATTGGTATTCATTGACGGAAAAAAAAATGAAAGATCTGGCTGATAGAACAAGTGAAATCCTAAATCAAATAAAAAAAATTACAAAAGACAAAAAAAAAAGATTTCTAATCCCAGAGATAAATATTAGTCCTAAAAAAATAAGTTATGATGCTAAAAGATTAGGATCTTCAAAAAAAAAATTGCCGATATTAAAAAGAAGAAATGCCCGATTAGTCCGCAAAGAACATTATTTTTTAAAAATTTTCATTAAAATAATTTTCATTAAAATAATATACATAAATATCTTTCTATGTATCATTACTATTCCCAGGATCAGTGCACAACTTTTTCTTGAATCAACAAGAAAAATTATTGATAAATACATTTACAATAATGAAGAAAATCAAGAAAGAATTCATAAAAAAAATATAAATACAATTCACTTTATTTCAACTATTAGAAAGTTACTGTCTAATAGTAATATCATTAATAAGAAATCAAAGATTTTTTGTGATTTATCCTGCTTATCTCAAGCATATGTATTTTACAAATTATCGCAAAGCCAAGTTATTAACTTATATAAGTTAAGATCCGTCCTTCAATATTACGGAACATCTCTTTTTCTTAAGAATGAAATAAAAGATTATTTTATAACACAAGAAGTATTTTATTCCGAATTAAGACATAAAAAACTTAGAAATTCTGTAATGAATCAATGGAAAAATTGGTTAAGGGGTCATTATCAATACGATTTATCTCAGATTGAATGGTCCAGATTAATAACACAAAAATGGCTAAATAAAGTAAAAGTAAATCAACACTGTATGACTCACAATAAAGATTTAAACAAAAAAGATTTAAACAAATGGTATTCATATGAAAAAAACCAATTAATTCATTACGAAAAACAAAATAATTTTGAAACAAACCCATTACTAAATCAAAAAGAAAAATTTAAAAAACACTATAAATATGATCTTTTAGCACATAAATCTATTAATTATGAAGATAAGAAGGACTCATATATTTATGGATCACCATTACAAGTAACTAATAACCAAGAGATTTATTATAATTACAACACACGTAAACACAAATTATTTAATATGTTGGGGGGTATTCCTATCAATACTTATCTAGGAGAAAATTATATTATGGATATGGAAAAAAACCCGGATAAAAAATATTTTGATTGGAGAATTCTTAATTTTTGTCTTAGAAAAAAAGTTGATATTGAGTGCTGGATCGCTACCGGAACCAAGAGTAATAAAAATACTAAAACTGGAATTAATAATTATCAAATAACTGATAAAATTGATACGAAAAATCTTTTGTATCTCACAATTCATCAAGATCAAGAAATCAACCCATCCAATCAAAAAAAAACCTTTTTTGATTGGATGAATGGAGAAATATTGCTCCATTCCATCTCAAATCTGGAACCCTGCCTATTCCAAAAATTTGTGATACTTTGCGCTGTATATAAGATTAAACCGTGGATCATACCAATCAAATTCCTTTTTTTTTATTTTAATAGAAAAGTTAGTGAAAATAAAAACATCAACAGAAAGAAAAAAGAGGATCTTTTTATATCATCGCATGAAAAAAAATCTCTTGAATTAGAAAATCGAAATCAAGAAGAAAAAGAATTCGAGGGCCAAGTGGCTCTTAGATCAGTTCTCTCAAATCGCGAAAAAGATATTGAAGAAGATTATGTGGGATCAGACTCAGACATGAAAAAACGTAGAAAAAAAAAGCAATATAAGAGTAACACGGAAGCAGAGCTTGATTTCTTCCTAAAAAGGTATTTACGTTTTCAATTAAGATGGGATGATTCTTTAAATCAAAGAATAATTAATAATATCAAAGTATATTGTCTTCTACTTAGACTGATAAATCCAAAAGAAATTGTTATATCCTCTATTCAAAGGGAAGAAATGAGTCTGGATATTCTGATGATCCAGAAAAATTTAACTTTTACAGAATTGATGAAAAAGGGAATATTAATTATTGAACCAATTCATCTATCTGTAAAAAATGATGGAAACTTTATTATGTATCAAACTATAGGTATTTCATTGATTCATAAGAGTAAGCACCAAATTAATCAAAGCTACCAAGAAAAAAGCCATGTTGATAAGAAGAATTTTGCTGAATTCATTTCAAGACATCAAAAAATTATTTCAAGATATCAAAAAATTATTGGAAATAGAGACAAAAATAATTATGATTTACTTGTTCCTGAAAATATTTTATCCCCTAGGTATCGTAGAGAGTTGAAAATTCTAATTTCTTTCAATTCAAAGCATAGAAATGGTATTAATATAAATACAGAATTTTGCAATGAGAATAACGCAAAAAACTATAAAAACTATGGTCACGTTTTGGATGATAAAAGCAAACCTTTTGATAGAGATAAAAATAAACTAATTAAATTCAAGTTCGTTCTTTGGCCCAATTATCGATTAGAGGATTTAGCTTGTATGAATCGTTATTGGTTTAATACCAATAATGGTAGTCGTTTCAGTGTGGTAAGGATGCATATGTATCCACTTGGTTAATGGTACGTTTTTCATATATATGCCATATCCGAATCTGATCCGATATATAAAAACAAAGCGATGCACACATATATTGTTTTACATTCCATTCTGATACATGATACTAATTCAATGATATATCAATTAGATCTAGAAATGAATCAACAAAATCTTCTTATTTTATAGGTATATTATTTTATAGGTATAAATTTATCTCTTTTGTAAGTGCCGAAACATACTAGCTTTTTGTACCCCCTATCCTAATCAAATCAAAAAAATTGAATTGATTAAAAAATTCATTTTATTTATTTTATTTGAAAAAATTAGGAATTCATAATGAAATTAAGATTATATTATGGCGTATCTAAAATGAAAATGAACTGGCCTTCTTATGACCAATCAAGAAAAATATCTTTAAATCAAAAAAGGAGGGGTTTATGGTAAAAAATGCATTCATCTCAGTTATTTCACAAGAAGAAAAAGAAGAAAACAGGGGATCTGTTGAATTTCAAATAGTCAGTTTCACCAATAAGGTACGAAAACTTACTTCACATTTGGAATTACATAGAAAAGATTATTTATCTCAGAGAGGTCTACGAAAAATTCTAGGAAAACGCCAACGGCTGCTGTCTTATTTGTCAAAGAAAAATAGAGTACGTTATAAAGAATTAATTAATCGATTGGATATTCGAGAGTCAAAAACTTGTTAATTTGAAGAGTCATTTTTGAATTATTTGATTTATTAGATCTTGAATTTTGATGAACTTCTTTTCGTTTTCATTAATTTATGGAAAAATGAATCGAGGAAAAACCTATGAATGTACCAGCTACAAGAAAAGACCTCATGATAGTCAATATGGGTCCCCACCATCCATCAATGCACGGTGTTCTTCGACTCATCGTTACTCTCGATGGTGAAGATGTTATTGACTGTGAACCAATATTAGGTTATTTACACAGGGGGATGGAAAAAATTGCGGAAAACCGCACAATTATACAATATCTGCCTTATGTAACACGTTGGGATTATTTAGCTACCATGTTCACAGAAGCAATAACTGTAAATGGACCAGAGCTGTTGGGAAATATTCAAGTACCTAAAAGAGCCAGCTATATCAGAGTAATTATGTTGGAGTTGAGTCGTATAGCTTCTCATCTGTTATGGCTTGGCCCTTTTATGGCGGATCTTGGTGCACAGACTCCTTTTTTCTATATTTTCAGAGAAAGAGAATTAGTATATGATCTATTTGAAGCTGCCACCGGTATGAGAATGATGCATAATTTTTTTCGTATTGGAGGAGTAGCGACCGATCTACCTCATGGCTGGATAGATAAATGTTTGGATTTCTGCGATTATTTTTTAACAGGGGTTGCTGAATATCAAAAACTTATTACGCGAAATCCTATTTTTTTCGAACGAGTTGAAGGAGTGGGTAGTATTGGTGGAGAAGAAGCAATAAATTGGGGTTTATCAGGACCAATGCTACGAGCTTCCGGGATACAATGGGATCTTCGAAAAGTTGATCATTATGAATATTACGACGAATTTGATTGGGAAGTCCAATGGCAAAAAGAAGGAGATTCGTTAGCTCGTTATTTAGTCCGAATCGGTGAAATGACGGAATCCATAAAAATTATTCAACAGGCTCTAGAAGGAATTCCAGGGGGGCCCTATGAGAATTTTGAAATCCGATGTTTTGATAGAGAAAGAGATTCAGAATGGAATGATTTTGAATATCGATTCATTAGTAAAAAAACTTCTCCTACCTTTGAATTGCCGAAACAAGAACTTTATGTGAGAGTCGAAGCCCCAAAAGGAGAATTAGGAATTTTTCTGATAGGCGATCAGAGCGGTTTTCCTTGGAGATGGAAAATTCGCCCACCGGGTTTTATCAATTTGCAAATTCTTCCTCAGTTAGTTAAAAGAATGAAATTGGCTGATATTATGACAATACTAGGTAGCATAGATATCATTATGGGAGAAGTTGATCGTTGAAATGATAATTGATACAACAGAAGTACAAGATATCAATTCTTTTTCCAGATTGGAATCCGTAAACGTAAAAGAGGTCTATGGAATTCTATGGGCGCTTGTCCCTATTTTTACTCCTGTATTGGGAATCACAATAGGTGTACTAGTAATTGTGTGGTTAGAAAGAGAAATATCCGCAGGGATACAACAACGTATTGGACCTGAATACACCGGCCCTTTGGGAATTCTTCAAGCTCTAGCAGATGGGACAAAACTACTTTTCAAAGAGAATCTTCTTCCATCTAGAGGGAATACTCGTTTATTCAGTATCGGACCATCCATAGCAGTCATATCAATTTTACTAAGCTATTCAGTAATTCCCTTTGCCTCTCACCTTGTTTTAGCCGATCTAAATATTGGGGTTTTTTTATGGATTGCTATTTCAAGTATTGCTCCCATTGGACTTCTTATGTCAGGATATGGATCAAATAATAAATATTCCTTTTTAGGGGGTCTACGAGCGGCTGCTCAATCGATTAGTTATGAAATACCATTAACTCTATGTGTGTTATCAATATCTCTACGTGCGATTCGTTGAAACATAAAATTTTTCTTATTCCTTTCTTTCTAGGAACGAGTCGGAATGAATTGAATAGATATCGTCATTTTTTTATTCATTATTCGGGTTGATGAACTAAATTGGATAGTTATATGAGTGAAAAAAAAACAGCTTATATATTTGCAGTAAAAATATGGAGTCTCCTTTCCTATGTACAAGAGTAAAGCGGAAATAAACATAAGCAAAAGTGGCCATTCATTTACCCCAAGATTGGTTGAGTAGTCATCCTGGCTTGAAGCGGGCTCAAAAGATCAACTGTATTGAGTTTTTACTATCATTTGTATGTATTACCATAATGGAGGATTGAGCAAAACTGAGTGGATGGTTAGGAACACCAAGATACACAAAGGATTAGTAATAGAGATTATGTAAATTACCCCAGGGGGTTCGGCATAACATAATATAAAAAGAATACTAATTGGGGCTTTAAGTTGGTAGAAATGATCAGGCCGTACTCCCCATGATTCCGATCCAGAGTATGCTCCTATCCACCGATTAAAGAAATGACTATGAGGAACGAAATAATCCTTTACTTTATAAGTCCCTTTTTTTATCAGAAAGAAGAATAGGAACGAAAAAAAAAAAAGATCTCCTTTTTTTTTTTATTCTTTCTTTCCTTTTATTCTTTCTTTACTATATCTATTCATCCATATCGATATTCATAGCGGTAGAATTCGTGTCATAATTCCTGAACTAATGAATGCCTAATTCTTTGTCGTAATCAAAAAAGATGGATTGAACTATCTATTGATATTTTTACGAGGAGTATTTTATTGAAGGATTAAGTTATTACTCAACAAAGAAGATTAAAATTCTTAAAGGATGAGATCAATTCAGAAGTACTTTTTTTTATTTATTATTATAACAGACAGAATTCCATTGGTCTAATTCGGGGACGTCCGATAGATTTTGATCCTATCTATCCTACAAACATATCAAGATAAATAATACGATCTTGTTCCTTAGATTTATTTATGGCCCTCTAGGAGCCGTATGAGGTGCAAATCTCATATACGGTTCTGTAATAGCGAGGGGAACAGTGATGTTATCACCGACTATGATTATCTAACAGTTCAAGTACAGTTGATATAGTTGAGGCGCAATCAAAATATGGTTTTTGGGGATGGAATTTGTGGCGTCAACCTATAGGGTTTATAGTTTTTCTAATTTCTTCCCTAGCAGAATGTGAGAGATTACCTTTTGATTTACCAGAAGCAGAAGAAGAATTGGTAGCTGGTTATCAAACCGAATATTCGGGTATTAAATTTGGTTTATTTTATGTTGCTTCCTATCTAAACCTATTTGTTTCTTCATTATTTGTAACAGTTCTTTACTTGGGCGGTTGGAATATCTCTATTCCGTACATGTTCGTTTTTGAGCTTTTTGAAATAAATAAAGCGGGTGGAGTTTTTGGAATGACAATTGGTATCTTTATTACATTGGCTAAAACTTATTTGTTCCTGTTTATTCCTATCACAACAAGATGGACTTTACCTAGGCTAAGAATGGACCAACTATTAAATCTTGGATGGAAATTTCTTTTACCTATTTCTCTTGGTAATCTCTTATTAACAACTTCTTTCCAACTCCTTTCCCTATAAAAAAAAAGTAATACTATATTCATGACTTGTCTCAAACAAGAGAAAGAAACAAACATAAAATTATTCATAAATATTCACAATATGTTCCCTATGGTAACTGGATTCATGAATTATGGTCAACAAACAATACGAGCTGCAGGGTACATTGGTCAAAGTTTCATAATTACCTTATCCCACGCAAATCGTTTACCCGTAACTATTCAATATCCTTATGAAAAATTAATCACACCGGAGCGTTTCCGTGGTCGAATCCATTTTGAATTTGATAAATGCATTGCTTGTGAAGTATGTGTTCGTGTATGTCCTATAGATCTACCCGTTGTTGATTGGAAATTGGAAACTGATATTCGAAAGAAACGATTGCTTAATTACAGTATTGATTTTGGAATCTGTATATTTTGTGGGAACTGCGTTGAGTATTGTCCAACAAATTGTTTATCAATGACTGAAGAATATGAGCTTTCTACTTATGAT